ATAGAAAAGAAAGAATGGAAAAGAATGATAAATAAAAAAAAGAAAGGAAGTCTTGGTTGGATCAGGAATACAATTTTGAGTTCGGTATGGATAAAAGATCTTCCTATGTTATACTATTCAATTCTTGACGATGAGTTGATTTGATAGTGCAGATATTGTTATTCATGATATTGATCCGATTCGATATCATCGAGATGTAATTCATCCCATTGAATTTACAAGCGAAAGATTTATTATCTCTATGGGATTAACTCCCGAGTTATTGCGAATTAAAGAAAAATGAAACAATGAGATTATGGAAGTAAATATTCTCGCATTTATTGCTACTGCACTGTTTATTCTAGTTCCTACCGCTTTTTTACTTATAATATACGTAAAAACAGTCAGCCAAGGTGATTAATTTGAATTAAACTTGACTTTTTTGTTCTTATCAATAATTGAACAGAAGAAAGGGATTCAAATTTCGCGTCTTAAATGAAATGGGCAGACTAGAATTAGCCGTATTCTATGAGATACCATAGTATGGTAGAAAGATTCAGATATTTCTTTCTACCATACTATCCATACTATAACTACAATAATGTTATTGTAGTCTATAAGGGTGTATTGTAATGCAAGTTAATTTAATAGAGATCAATCTACAATAGTATCGCCATATTACTATATATCGGTGTATATATATATGGATATCAATTACATATTATATATATATATAATATATATAGTGCCCCCCCCCCCAATTCTATTTCTTTGCTTTATACATCTGTCTTGTATTTAATTTGTGTTGATTTCAATCAATTAGAAATGATCGAAAAGCGACTCGTACGATTCTAATTCCCGGATTGCTGATTATTTTCAATATGAATCCCGATCAAAAGAATCAAAGGCCTCTTCGATGGGTATAATAAAAGAAAATAATCTTTTTATTAGCATTCCGACGAAGAAGTCATTGATCGATCAGTTGACAGATGATCCATGGAAACTTCTTCGGATTTCGAAAAAAGGGGGAAAGGGTTAGTAAACCTCGTCAATTTTTAACGTTTGAACAGTGAGTTCAATAAAACAAACACAACATAAATAAAATTTCCCAAATATTAAAACAAACAGGAAGTGCGCAATATGTGACTCGCCCAAGACAATATTTTAGTCTGTGTAGTATCGGGTTAGACAACTACTATGTCTGTGTTGTTTCCGATAGAAAATGTGTATCTACGTAATGTAATAACTGATTTATCTTTGAATAATAAAAGGGGAAACAAAAAAGTAAAATAAAAAAAGTGGAGCTCTTCCTCACGGTCCATATCTAATTTTGGTAAGAGTCGGTTCATCGAAATAGAAAATTGATCAAGAATTCAGTTGGAATAAATTTACTACCATTTGTATTTCTTTTACTTTGTATTCTTTTTACTTTCGAAATAGGAACACGGAAATAATTTAAATATTTGTTTGATTGAAAGAGTATTCTTCATATATATTATTCATAAATTCCAGTACTACACTAAAACCCAAGAAAATTTGGAAATGCAGATATTTTTTATTTCTATTTCAATTTAAAAATTGAATTTTAAATTGAAATAGTGTTGAAATAGTGTTGAAATAGTGAAATTTCAATTAAAAAAAGGCTTTTCGGAACTGAAAGATTTATAAAAAAAAAATAGATACAGTTTAATTACTAAACTCAATTAGTAGTATTTCTAGAGTCCACTTCTTCCCCATACTACGAGTGAAAGGGAAAATGTAAAGACTACCATTAAAGCAGCCCAAGCGAGATTTACTATATCCATGTGAATTATGTCCCCTATCTCTATGAAGGAATTATTGAATTATTGTTCACTAATAAATAATAGTGGAATCACTGACGCAGAGTCAAAAAGTAATTCTGACCTAACATTGTTGATGAAGCAATCCAATAAATCCAATTATCACTTCTAAGAGGGTCTTATAAAATTTCTAGTATAATCAGAAAAGGTTAAGCACAAGCAAAATATGTGGAGACCCCCTTGGAAGTATCAAAGAAATGATACTAATATGTAGAAATAATAAAAATCTATTCTTTCTTTTGTTGCCCTTCATTAAGTTAAGTAAAAACTTATAGAAGAATAGTAGATCACTACTAGCCCATACCCTATTTCTTTCCCATTTTGTTTTGATCTAATCCTTACCATCTCCTTAATTGTCTCTATGAAAACAATCGGAGGGCGTCTTATTATGTTCTGTTCTTGACTAGAGGTTAACGAAAAAAGAATAAAAGTATCTAAGTAAAAGCCAATTACCCATTCAATCGAATTAATATTGATTGAATGCCGGAGTACTCAAAGACTTTGATGAATATGTATACTAAAGTATCTTCTGGCCTTTCCATAACTAAAAAAGGAATTATATTTCCGTCCTGCTACCCAATCTAATTCAAAACCCGACATTCCATTGCTAATGGAAGGACTATCACGATTTATCATATCAGTTTCCTACGTTTGCTTCCGCTGGAAAAAAATTTCCAAAT